ATCCATATGTTCTGGGGGGGAGACGAGGTGTAGCGCAGTCTGGTCAGCGCATCTGTTTTGGGTACAGAGGGCCATAGGTTCGAATCCTGTCACCTTGATGTGGTATTCACAGGGGCCGAAGTGCAAAGCCCCGTAGCCTATCCGTGGTCGGGAAGGCAGGCGAAAAGCGCACACAAAATAAAAAGAAAGCAAAAAGCTTATTTTGGATTTTTTTAACCCATTATCAGGCTTTTGGTATTCTATATCTATATAATATTATAAAGCTATTTCACTGGTTTGATTTACATATTTCAGTCATGTTATTTGTCTAGCCTTCAATCAGAACCCCACCGGTTCCGAAGATTCTTTCGGCATCACAATGTGCTTTTGGAATCTTCCTATGAAACAAATAACATTCTGGAACAGTTTAGGACAGCTCAGTAGAAAGCGAGCTTTTTTCGCGTATAGCCAACCTCGAAGCCCAATTAGCGCACGGGCTGCCCCCTCAACTCAACCCTGGCGAGTACGCTAACTTGGTCAGGGAGCATTTAGACGGTGCAGTTAGTATTGACCACTACCGCCAAGTCCATAATTAAAAAATTGATGAAGTCCACATAATGGAGCTCAAAAGCCGATTAAAAAATCTACTTTTTGAGCATCTTGAAACCGCACATAAAAAATATTATGAATGAATCACCTTACAATAACATACGAGAGACAGCTTTCGATTTTTTCGAACAACAAGTCGAACCCAATGAACAATTCCATTCAAAGGAATGTTCTAGAGGGGGCCCTTTTCCGCTATATTCGCGATATTGAACAAAATGGAAGAAATTCTTCACGATTTCTAGAGTTCCGGGATTACTTCACTGATATCGATTTTCGCCTAAGCACGGCCTCTAGGTTAGTTCAAAGTGTAGTACAACGAACTATCGATACACCGAAAACGAGTAAAGATGGGTACATAAAATGAAGACATCGTGGATTACCCAAATTGGGACAACGATAGGACATTTCACTTTCTTTCGCAATATTTCTGATCATGACTCAACCACTAGGAAAGGGGATTGCTTACTCTCAGCCACGTTTTCGCTTATGCTTAGTCAAGTGAGGATTCCATTCGAAGTAACGTAACAGGAGCACCATCTTAAAAACTTCTCGGGATCCGGAGTTTTTCGAGAAAAGGTCCCATCCTTCAATATCATGATTGGGTCAACCAGGCCAGATCATAAGTGAATTTGATCGGGTCGACCAGGTCAGGCCCGATCATGAGTGAATAGAAAATCGAAAACGTACATAGCTGTTCCAGCGGAAATACTTTGTTTAATTCTACCACTTCTACTAGGAGTAGCCTTTTTAGTGCTAGCTGAACGTAAAGTAATGGCTTTTGTGCAACGTCGAAAGGGTCCTGATGTAGTGGGATCGTTCGGATTGTTACAACCTCTAGCAGATGGTTTGAAATTGATTCTAAAAGAACCTATTTCACCAAGTAGTGCTAATTTCTCCCTTTTTAGAATGGCTCCAGTGGCTACATTTATGTTAAGTCTGGTCGCTTGGGCCGTTGTACCTTTTGATTATGGTATGGTATTGTCAGATCCGAACATAGGGCTACTTTATTTGTTTGCCATATCTTCGCTAGGTGTTTATGGAATAATTATAGCAGGTTGGTCTAGTAAGACGGGGGGCGGCCGTTCGGTCGCCTATGATATACGGACCAATTGGTCAAAAATGGGTTTGTGCCGCAGGTGTTGAACGATCTACTCTACACAGGTGTGGGCTTACAGGGCTAGGGCTCATAAACCCTTTCTTTCATTCGGGTCGGTCACTTTTCCGGGCCGGGATCGAGAAGTGGAAGTCATAAAAAAGAGATGTTTCTCTTCGCACCTCAGATCAAGAGGAAAGGTAGCTTGTCAAGCTGGTCTCACTATTGGAAATTCTAGCTTTCTTTTTTTTTTCAACGGCTCTTCTTCTTTGTCAACGCTACTAAGGACCTGACGGTTCGCCTACTGGATGAATGAAAGAACATGAGAAAGGGTTATAAAAGAAAAGGCGACGAAAGTCTACTACAGTACAGTCAAAGTCAGCGGCTGAGTTTGCCTAGCCTCGCCTACTAAAAAAAAATAGTAGGCGAGCGAGTTAGCGAAGAGGCTTAGGGATAAGAGAGTGTCAGTGCGTACGTAGCCTTCATTCTACTACGCTACACAAAGTCACTTAGCTCGACGTTAATTAAGAGAGTAAAGGAGGAATACCCTACATAGAAGAACCGCAGTTCGCTTACAAAGGTATAACCTTTCGCTCCCCGGGGCAAAGCTGCTTCGCACCACTGATAGACTACTTAATTAAGATTCCATTTCAAAGGCGCTACTTTGTTTCGCAAGCCTTTGTCATTGTCAGTCAACTAAGGTTGGCCCTCGGCCCCCTGCGAATCCGTAAATCAGAGAGCATGCCGCAAAAAAAAGGATGGTCCCCTATGCATTGAATTCTTTCCGGAACGCAAAGAATTCAAGTACCTGACCCCCCATCATGGTGAACCTCTCCTTGTGATCGGGATGAGGTAGATGCCTCCCAGCCGGGGAGCGGATCGAATCGGAGTTTCCTTAGGTAGCCACCGACCTACAGTTCTCCTTAAACTTCTGTGCTTGGTGGAAAAGAAGCGAACAAAGGTACGCTCGCTTGCTGTCTTGTTCTCTGCCGCGGACTGGGATCGCTCGCCAGCTAGGCCCTCTAGAAAAAAGTTGGAGCAACATTGTATGAGAACATATTACCCATCTTCGGGGACAAGGGGCGGAACGACCTCTCGATCTACTTACTGCAGCCCAGGACGGGCGTCGTCGTCTAGGCGTGACTTCTTGTTTTGATCTCCCCTACGCCTAGGACGTAGTCTGGGCCAAGAGCCATAGTTAGTTGCTGTTTCCATTTGGTTCTTCTTTCTCGTTGTTGATACCGGCAAGACCCAGCCAGATGATGATGTCTGCAGGTTGGTAGTGAGAGGACTCTTAGTACCCGCAAAAAAAAGGGCGCTGGTGAAAAAAACAATCATTTGATTTAGTTTCTTGCTCTCCCTTAGCAGCGGGAAAGGAGTCTATCTATCTGCCTAGCTTTGGTAGATTTCCCCCAACGCAATTCAAAAACGGAAATTCCACGAATCCTTGAGGTGGATAAGTCCGACGACTCAGCAGCAGTGCGGAATTGAGTTTCTGGTCCGGTGGATCTGATCTATAGTTAGGGGGCAATACATACCAAAAGGTTCGAAGAAGGAAGGCGCAGTATATAACCAACCCACCCATAGCCGGTCTAACTGCTGAGAGAGAAAAGTGCTTTTCTTTCCCTAAGAGTCCTCAAGTACACACAGCTATTGCTGATCCTTTGCGAGATCAGGATGAGACCCTTCAGAATTTATAATCAATCCATGTTAGGTCAACATCGAGACAGAGCATCTCTGTTGGCTCTGTCAAGGAAGTGAAACAGGCATTCCTAGGTTGGGTGGGGTTACCATAGGATTGACCCTCAGTCAGGCCTCCGATTCCAAGGAGTTGATTCAGCAAGTTCCCCGTGCTACCCCGCGGGAAGTCTAATCGGATCAATCGGTGGTTCCGTAATGAGTAGTCGAATACACATTGAGGGGGCCTTGCCTCCTCCTTCCCGCCCACACCTTCATTCTTTTCCTCCTCTGATCTTAGAAAGCATACTAAACTTCACTCCAATCTTTCTCCATTAGCAACAAGAGCAGCTCTATCTATCGGCCCTTGATGAGTAAGCTTAGCTATACCGCTTAGGTTGCAAAGCAGCAAGCTCCCTTCTAATGCGTTATTAGGCTGCTTGGAGCCTTCCCGCTTAGTAAGCCGCCTTCGGCCCTTCCTCCTTCTTACTCTGTTTGGTATTCGCTCGCGGGTTTGTTTCCAGGTTCTTTCGTTCTTGGTTGGCTCTCTCTATTGTTGTTTGTAGATCGTGCGTCCTGCGCATTGATCCGGCAGCGAGACCCGCCCTGGTTGTAAAGCGAGCCGTCCTTCCTTTCATTCGTTGCTTTGTCTTCGGTTTGTTTTTAAACTAGACCTTCTCTCGGGACTGTGGTGACGAACCTTACTCTCCTCGGTCAAGTGGTTGACCCGTCTGTCCAATAAGTTGACTAAGTGAATGGTAATCCTATAGTTTGACCAGCCTGGGAAGAGTAGTCAGAGGCAATTCGCTAATATGGAGCTGTTTATATCGGCTTTCTTTCCTAACTAACAGGAAAAGAGAGACATGCGAGTTCGACTCTCGTTCTATCCATGTTCAGCAGTCCTTTTCCATCTTGGTACTGTTGATGGCAGTACCGCTCAACTACGAGATGCTTGAAAGTCGATGTATCAATAATGTTCCCAAGAGTAGCATCGAGCCTCGAAACGGCAAGCCATGCTTCAAGCTAAGTCAGTATGGATCTAATTGATTGCTAAACTGAAGGCTCTGTCGAAGATTCTCATTCTGAAGCAGGTGCCTAGCTCTGGAAGGATGGGCGGGATCATACCTATTTGAAGAACATTCTGTAACACTTGTTTTTGAGTGGGGAAGGAAAAGAAGCACACAAGCGAACAACCATCTAACCGTCAGTCTGAACTCCCAGTCCATCAGTAAGAAAAAGCTTCCGTTTCCATCATTCAGCAGTGGAATGTCTATCGTGATAAACCGTGTGATTTGAGCCTATCTATAGCTAGAACAGTGTGATTCTATAAGCTAAGCAGATGAGGCAACAAAGAACCTAACCGTCCTCTCTGATTGACTTCATCAGAAGATTCCTATGGTCTGGTTTACCTTTCTTCTTTCCTTGCAACCTTGGATCGATATGGTTCATTCCTGGGCTATGCTCTTTCAACGGTTGACAGAAGAGGGGGACGGGCAAGGATGATCAGACTGCTTGGTTCGTCAGAGGTATTAAAAAAAACCTTCTTTTTGGTCTTTTCTTTCTTGCCGCCACTTTGTGCCGCTGCAATGAGAGCGTAAGTTGCGGAATTTTTTCTTTATTCTTTTTTGTTTTGGTGCGCTCTTCCTTTTTTGAATTAGAAAGAAGGGTTCAGTGGGAGGGCAAGGGGTAGTTAAGTTTTAGGTTGGCTCTTTTTTTTTTACTGACTTTTTTTTCGGTGTAATTTAATAAAGAAGTAGCAATTGTTCATTTCATTTTTTTCTTCTTTTCTTTACTCAATCCAGCGAAGAAAAAGCAACTCCTTTTCCCCCCCTTCTTGCTTTGGGGGGTGGGATCCTGAAGCTGCCTACCTTTCTTTTTGGCGGGTAGCCGCGAGGAATGTACTTGATGACATCGAGTTTAAGCTATTCCAAGCCAAGAGATTCAAACTTTGATACAGTTGGTTTCATTGGTCCATTCTTAAGGGGAAGTCCCGAAACTTAACTAGTCAATTGAGAGGATCATTTCGTCGGCATACCCTGAAGAACGTACTCCCATCTTCCTTCACCATCCTTCCTTCTAACTGTACAAATGGAAAAGACAGAATGAAAGAAAGAGAATAGTAATGTAATAGGAAAGAGCATAAACTCTATGTCAATTTCCAGAAGTGCGAGTTTATGACTTCGAGTCTGGTTGGGGTACATCGTTTCTGACGAAGGCATCAAGGCTGACCCCACGAAGATCGAAGCCATTACCAGCTGGCCGATTCCAACGTCCATCCACGACATTCGGACTTTCCATGGCCTTGCTTCATTCTTACATTTCTTGCTTCTTTTTCTTATGCTTTTCCTATCTCTATTTTATTGACGTGTGCAATACTTCTTTCTATCTTGTGAAAGGTAAAAGCGTTATAGATAAGTGAGACACTAAACTACGGCAATTTGAGACTGACTGACTTTGATGAAAGTACACTACTTGAGAAACACTTCTTTTCTTATGAAAGAATAGTTACTACTACTTGCAGTTTTAACGTTTAAATAAAGTACGAAAAGGAAGTGATTGCTTAGGGGGATGAGTCCCTCATTGAATGAGGAAGCCTGACCTCGGTTATTAGAGAGTCTAATTCAGTAAGTAAGAACAATTACATTAGAGCAAGATCCCATTGTTCTCATGATCATACCTTTCTACCCAGTCTCGAAGTATGGTCTTCACCTAACCTCTTTCTATATACTTAACGCGACCCACGCCTACTCTCCCGGGCCTAGAAGGTTTGCAACATTCTCATGTTTGTTCACTTGACAGATTTCACACTCTTTCACTATGCTACACACGCCTTTCTTCATGCCAGGCCAATACACGTACCCCTTTTCTTCCTCTGGTAGGTGGCTAGAATGCCAGAGTGCCCTCCTCCTGGTGTGCCATGCATCTCTCTTATCAAGTTATTTCTGACATCACCCTGCTCGCCAACATAGATCCAGCCCTTCCTATTGAGAACTCCACCTTGTATCACCGGTTCGCTGCAGAGTGCCTAGTTGATTTTTTCCAAAACCTGTTTTCAAGCTCTTCAATTTAAAGAAGGTAAGCAATTTCTGCAACGTGTTCTTCTCGTAGCGCGTCGTTACGCTTGGAAGAGGAAATAACCACATTGATAAAGAAAGTTAAATATTGAAAGACTGGATCTAATACACTTCTCTTGATGCCGCAACAGGCCGTCAGGTTGGTTTTGGTGGGCTAAACAATGAACATTATATCCGTAAGGACATTCTTGAAGAATCAAAGCTTCTAAACCATTCCACTCACCGCGCATGTTGCTTGCTCCATCGTAACCAGCTCCCCTGGATTGATTTTGCTTTATGGCAGCATAAACTAATTGGCAGTAAGTGCTTCGATATGATGTGGTTCTGTATCAATCCTGAGGCCTGTATTAGTATCATAGATGGGTTTCCTTTTTTCTGAAGCTGGAGTACCTATGGAAGAGGCTTTACTTTTCGATAAGGAGATGCGGACTCGTATGCAGAGTTCTTTCAGTCGAGCAGTTGAGGGAACGAGTAAGATACGTTTGTCAGTCTACTTGAAACTCGATCTTTCAGGAATTAGTTCACTTGCCATTCAATCTCTTTTCCGAGTTCATGTCTTAGAAGGAGTACGCAATCTCCTTTTCTATCCCCGTGAGAAGCTGAACACTGCCTCCCTCTCAACGATGTCACTAGATAGGGACACGCATTTCTGCCAGGCCATAAAATCGAAATGAAAACAATCTCTCCCTCCTACGCTATGAAGGTACTTTTCTTCACCGGATTCGAGTGATTGTGATAGCTGTGGTTGGGCATCCGAGTGCTTCAAATGGCATGTTGTTTCTTAGTGCTTCCCTGCGATTTAGGGACTCCGCAATATTATTATATCCTGTCATTCTTTCCCTATTGAAGGTGGATTAACAACCTTTATTTGGTTGTATTCTCATTCATCTTAACCAATCATAACACCAATTAGGTGTGGTAGTTGGCCACTACTTATGAAATATCTCAAACCCACGAGTGATTTATCATAACAAAACTGTGCCCAGTTCTCTTTGTCTTCGAGCTTTTATTCCTCAATCCACTTATTCGTTCCCTTCTTTCATATACCTCCCCACCAATAGATAGAGA